ACTTATAATAATGTAAATAAAAACATTTTGAAACCATAAAAAACGACTCGAGGTTTTCCTGTTTCCGGGGGGTTTACAGGAGCGTTAGCTATCTCAGGAGTTTAGGGGGGTAGGGGGGTTTACGCTAAAAAGCCAAAAGGGGGCAATATAGATATCTTCCGACTAGAATTTCACTATCTATGTCCTTGAAACTTTTATATGTAATTCTTTAGTAAAGGCTTTCCACCATGAATACTATTTCCTTGCTTCCTAGGACAATTCCCACCTTATTTATTAGATCTTTTTCACTGTGAAATGTCTATTGAAAAGAGAAAAAAGAAAAAAGAACTAAATGCCCGATGGAAAGAATGCTCGGCATGGTGGTTGCTCCCGCTATTGTTTTCCACCATTAACTTATGCCCTTTGGAATGATGTTATTGGGGAGGTTTAAGTTATTATGGCCCTGAAATAGGAACCAAATGCCAGGAATAAATCACTATGTGAAACCCCCACAGTATTTGTCCCTCACCTTCAATAATCGTTGGCATTAAGAAATGGACTTGTTGGTCGGCTCTTACTACATTAAGTATTTGAGTTTGGCGGGATTTTGATTAAAGGTATAACTTGACTTATGGATTTTGTATTAGGTCTTGATTTTCGTCCACTATTTATTAAACGTTTGTTAGATTTTATTAGTCATGCTTTGTATAAAATCTTCGTTCTGTGTTATACTTGAATGGTTTAACCCTATGAATGGTGATAAAACATATATGTACTTGAATGCTATATGATATGGTTCATATAAATTAATGTTGATAATACATATATGTATAAAAAATTATTATACATATATGACAAAGAATAGTTTAACTAAGAATCCTGGCTTTGGGAGTCAGGGGTGGGAGTTAGAATCTCCTTTCTTTGAGCAGTAGGGAGGATTTTAACCTCCGACATCTGGTTTACAAGACCAGGGCTCTGATGCTGAGCTACTAGTGCAAGCTCATTCAAGTGCTTTGTCCTCTGCATAGCCTGCTAGTGGTGTTAGGACTAGGAAGAGGAAAAAGTATAAAAAGGATGCAATTTGTCCGATAATGACGAATGGGTGAGATACAGGCATTCCTCCGATTCAGGTGAGAATGATGACATCTGCGATTAGGGTTCAAAACAAGAATTGTGTAAGTGGTCGGAAAGTAAGGCTTCGTTGTTTAGACGTGTGCAGAAAGGGCACGAGCATTAGGATGAGGATTGAGGCCAGGAGGGCTAGGACTCCTCCTAGTTTGTTGGGGATGGAGCGTAGAATTGCATATGCGAACAGGAAATACCATTCTGGCTTAATGTGGGGAGGAGTTACTAGAGGATTGGCGGGGGTGAAGTTGTCTGGGTCTCCTAGCAGGTTTGGTGAGAATAAGGCTAGGCATGTAAGGGCAATGACAAGTACTGCGAACCCTAATAAGTCTTTGTATGAGAAATAGGGGTGAAAGCTTATTTTATCTGCATCTGAGTTTAGGCCAAGGGGATTGTTTGACCCTGTTTGATGAAGAAAAAGGAGGTGGACTATGGTTGCGCCTGCAATTACAAAGGGGAATAAGAAGTGGAAGGCAAAGAATCGGGTAAGGGTTGCATTGTCTACTGAGAACCCACCTCAAATTCATTGAACTAGGGAACCACCTACGTAGGGCACGGCAGAGAGTAGATTAGTAATAACGGTTGCACCTCAGAAGGATATTTGTCCTCAGGGTAGTACATAGCCGACGAAGGCAGTTATTATAACTAGAAGAAGTAGAACTACTCCGATGTTTCATGTCTCTTTATAGAGGTATGAGCCGTAGTAAAGTCCTCGGCCAATGTGGGCATAGATGCATACAAAGAAGAAGGATGCGCCGTTGGCGTGAAGGTTTCGGATGAGTCATCCGTAATTTACGTCCCGGCAAATATGAGCTACAGAAGAGAAAGCCGTGGCAATATCGGAGGTATAGTGTATGGCTAAAAATAGTCCTGTGAGGATTTGGATAATTAGGCAGAGTCCTAATAGAGACCCGAAGTTTCATCATACTGAAATATTTGAGGGGGCGGGTAGGTCAATTAGGGCATTGTTTGCGATTTTGAGGAGAGGGTGTGTCTTTCGTAGACTTGCCATTAGGGGGTTCGTGTAGTTGAATAGCAACGGTGGTTTTGCAAACCATTAGTTTTGGTTAAAGTCCTAACAGGAATTGGGGAGGACAGTATGTGTTTAGTTATAATTGGATTAGTTTTGGGGTGGGTTGCAGTTGCTTCTAACCCTTCTCCATACTTTGCTGCCTTAGGGTTAGTAGTTGTGGCGGGCATGGGGTGTGGAGTATTGGTTGGTCATGGGGGACCTTTTTTATCACTGGTGTTGTTTTTGATTTATTTGGGTGGCATGTTAGTTGTATTTGCATACTCGGCGGCACTTGCCGCTGAGCCCTACCCCGAAAGTTGGGTAAGCGGTCCTGTTGTAGGTGATATGTTGATATACTTAGTAGGGGTAGGGGTGGCTTCTAGTGTGTTTTGAGGGGGGTGGTATGAGTCTTCATGGGTGCCGGCTGATGAGCTTAGTGAGCTTTCTGTCCTGCGAGGTGATATTGGAGGGGTTGCGTTAATGTATTCATTAGGGGGAGGAATATTAGTACTTAGTGCGTGGGTTCTGCTTCTTACCCTATTTGTTGTTTTGGAATTAACTCGGGGACTAAGTCGGGGGGCTCTTCGGGCAGTTTAACGGGTGAATAATAGGGCAGCAAGGGTTAAGGTGAGAAGGAATAGGGTGAGGTATGTCTTAATTATTCCTTGTTGGGTATTGCTTGTTGTTGTAATAAGAGGTAAATTTGATGAAGAGATTGCTTTGGGGCCGACTTTCTCTAGTCAAGTTTGGTCAATCAGTTGGCTGGCAAATGCCTGTCCTAAAACTAGATTAAGTTTGGGGGTAAACCGGTGAACGATTTGGGGGAAGAAGCCCAATATGTTGGAGAAGTGGTGGGTAATTAGATTGGGGGTGACTTTGAACTGTTTATTAGTCAGTGTTGCTAGTTCGAGGGCAATGAGTAGTCCTGTGATTGTAACTGCAAGGGCAGCTAGTTTGAGCAAGGGAGGTATAGATATCACAGGGGTCTTGAGGGGGGTGATGCTTGAAATAATTAGGAGGCCAGCGACAATGCTTCCTCATGCAAGTCGCTTTAGGGGGTTGATAACTGCTGCGTTGTTTTCATTGATGGGGGAAATAGCGTTAAACCGTGGGTGGCCCATTGAAACAAAAAATACTACGCGGAGACTGTAGATGGCCGTGAACGAGGTGGCTAGGAGGGTTAGGACTAGGGCTCAGGCGTTTAGGTGAGATGTGTTTAGTGCTTCGATAATGGCATCTTTGGAGAAGAATCCTGCCAGGAAAGGGGTGCCTGTGAGGGCTAAGCTGCCAATAGTGAGGCAGGAGGATGTAAAGGGGGCAAGGTGGTGTATGCCTCCTATTTTTCGGATGTCTTGTTCATCGTTGAGGCTGTGGATAATTGAGCCAGAACAGAGGAATAATATCGCCTTGAAGAAGGCATGGGTACAAATGTGGAGGAAGGCTAGTTGAGGTTGATTTAAGCCGATAGTAACTATTATTAGGCCGAGTTGACTTGATGTGGAGAATGCTACAATCTTCTTGATATCATTTTGGGTTAAGGCACAAGTGGCTGTAAATAGGGTCGTTAGGGCACCAAGGCATAGGCAGGTGGCGAGGGCGGTTTGATTATTTTCTAGTAGGGGACTTGTTCGTACTAAGAGAAAAATACCGGCAACAACTATGGTGCTTGAATGCAGTAGGGCAGAGACCGGTGTAGGACCCTCTATAGCAGAGGGGAGTCAGGGGTGTAGGCCAAATTGGGCCGACTTGCCTGTAGCGGCAACAATTAGGCCTAGTAGTGGTAGGGTAAGATCCAGGTCTTTTGTTGCTACAAAAATCTGTTGTAATTCTCAGGAGTTAGCGTTGGTTGCTATTCATGCTATCGTGAATAGCAATCCAATGTCTCCGACCCGATTATACACAACGGCTTGAAGGGCCGCTGTGTTGGCATCTGCTCGACCATATCACCACCCAATGAGTAGAAATGACATAATGCCTACTCCTTCTCAGCCAATGAAAAGTTGGAATAGATTGTTTGCTGTGACAAGAATGATTATGGCAATAAGGAAAATCAGGAGGTATTTAAAGAATCGGTTTATGTACGGGTCTGCGTGTATATATCATGATGCAAATTCTAGAATAGATCAAGTGACGTAGAGGGCAATGGGGACGAAGATAACTGAGTAGTGGTCGAATTTGAAGCTAATGTTTACGTCGAAGGTTAATGTATTCATTCAATTTCATGAGGTGATGATTGCTTCTGCGCCCTCGTTAAGAAAGAGAAATAAGGGGATTAGGCTGACGAAGAAGGCTAGGGCGACCGCTGTCTTAACATGTGAAACGGCCCAGTCGGGGTTTTTGGGGCGAGGCTCAAGGGTCGTAAAGATAGGATATGCTAAGAGTAAGAAGATAATGACTAAGCTGGATGATATAATAAGTGATGAGGAGTGCATAGCTGCTACTTGGATTTGCACCAAGAGTTTTTGGTTCCTAAGACCAATGGATGAGCTGTTATCCTTTAGGAGCAGGCCGAGTGAGCCCTGGGGTCCAACCAAGGTCGCGGAGATTAGCAGTCTTCGTTGCTGGCGAGCCTCTCTCGGTGGATAAGGGGATTTTAACCCTTGTCTTTAGAATCACAATCTAATATTTTTGTTAAACTATATCCACAGGTGGTTCAGCCTCATACTAATTCGGGCTTTAAGACAAGTAGAAGCAGGGGTAGGAGGTGAAGGGCTATAACTAGGTGTTCCCGGGTGTAGGAGGGGTTTAGGCTAATAATATGTGCTGGGAGGGGGCCCCGTTGGGTCATGAGGAATATATAAAGTGAATAGCTCGCGGTAATAAGGGTCCCCGCTCCTGTGAGTACGAGGGTTCATCATGATCAACCAAATAATGAGGTAATAATTAAAAGTTCTCCCATGAGGTTGGGTAGAGGGGGAAGGGCTAAGTTTGCGAGGCTGGCAATAAATCACCATGTTGCTATGAGCGGGAGTACCATTTGTAATCCTCGGGCTAATAGTATCGTCCGGCTATGGAGGCGTTCGTAATTCGTGTTGGCTAAGCAGAAGAGGGCTGAGGACGTTAGACCGTGTGCAATCATAAGGATTACGGCGCCGGCAAGGCCTCAAGGTGTTTGAATGAGAATACCTCCAACAACCAGGCCTATGTGGCTTACGGATGAGTAAGCGATGAGGGATTTGAGATCTGTTTGGCGAAGGCAGGTAGAGCCGGTTATAATCACACCTCAGAGGGCAAGGATAATAAATGGATAGCTTAATTCCTTAGTGAGGGGTTCTAATATAACTATTATTCGGATTATGCCGTAGCCCCCTAGTTTTAGAAGAACTGCAGCTAGGACCATTGAGCCTGCGACTGGGGCTTCTACATGTGCTTTTGGTAGCCATAGATGTGCTCCGTATAAGGGTATTTTTACTAAAAATGCAATTAGGCAGCCTGCTCACCAAAGCTTGTCAGCATAAGATGAAAGGGGGGTAGAGCTAGTGTACTGGATGGTTAAGAGGGAGAGGGAGCCTGTGTCTTTTTGAAGAAGTAATAGGGCAACTAGTAGTGGGAGAGAGCCTGCTAGGGTGTAAAACAGAAAATATACTCCTGCATTAAGGCGTTCTGCCTGGTTACCCCATCGAGTAATAATAATTAGTGTGGGGATAAGAGTAGCTTCAAATATAACATAAAACATAAGGAGTTCAGTGGCACCAAATGCTATGATAAGGAATACTTGTAGCGATGTTAATAGGCTAATGTAAGTCCGTTGGCGGTTAATAGGTTCAAGTGCTGTGTGGCTTTGGCTTGCCAAGATTATAAGGGGGAGTAGTCAGCAGGTAAGGACGAGGAGGGGAGTTGAAAGGGGGTCTGTGGCTATGAAAGGTGTAAGGCAAGATCAGCCTGTTTCGGATGTATTTTTTAGTCAAGTGAGGCTGGCTAATGCAATGACTAGGCTGTGGGAGAGGGTAGTGGGCCATAATCACTTGGCAGGGGCAAGCCAGGCTGTGGGGAGAAGCATTAGGGTGGGAATTAAAATTTTTAGCATTGTAATAGGTTTAAGGTTTGAAGGCGATATGAGCCATGTGTGCGAGCTGTAGCTACCAGTAGGGCAAGTCCTGCGCTTGCTTCACAAGCTGAAAAAGCCAATAGAAGCATAGGAGCCGCGGAGAAACTTGTGGAGCCTAGTTGAAGGGTTCAAATTGAAAGTCCAATAAATAAAGAGAGCATCATCCCTTCTAAGCATAAAAGAGCGGAGAGGAGGTGGGTTCGATGGAATGCTAGGCCTGTCAGTCCTAGGGTAAAGGCCGATGAGAAAGCGAAGTGAGCGGGAGTCATTAGACAATTATGGACTTTAACCATAAGCTTTTGAGCCGAAATCAAATATTTTTCTTTCTTAAAATAATTGGCTATTCGGCTCATTCCAATCCTCCTTGAATTCACTCGTAAACTAAGCCAAGGGTGAGAAGAATAAGCACGGCTACGGCTCAAAAGAGTGTTAATAAGGGGGAGATTAACTGATCTCCTCAGGGGAGTGGGAGGAGGAGGGCAATTTCTAGGTCGAAAAGGAGGAAAAGAATGGCGACTAGGAAGAAGCGGAGGGAAAATGGTAGGCGGGCTGATCCCAGGGGGTCAAAACCACATTCATAGGGGGAGAGCTTTTCGTGGTCGGGGGTCATTTGGGGGAGCCAGAAGGAAACAATGGCCAGGATTACGGAGAGCAAAATAGTAATGGTAATTACAGCTATTGCTACGTTCATTATCTTTCCTTGGATTTTAACCAAGACCGGGTGATTGGAAGTCACTTATACTAGTTTTAATACTAGAAAGATTAAGAGCCTCATCAGTAGATAGAGATATATAGGAATAATCACACAACGTCTACGAAATGTCAGTATCAGGCAGCTGCTTCGAACCCGAAGTGGTGCTCGGATGTAAAGTGGTATTGGATTTGTCGTAGGAGGCAAACAGCCAAAAATGTGGATCCAATAATAACGTGTAGTCCGTGGAATCCAGTGGCTACGAAAAAGGTGGAGCCGTATACGCCATCTGCAATTGTGAATGGGGCTTCATAATATTCCAGGGCTTGAAGAAATGTGAAATAAAAGCCTAGGAGAATAGTTAAGGCTAGCGATTGAATGGTTTGTTTTCGTTCACCCTCCATAATGCTGTGGTGGGCTCACGTGACTGTTACCCCGGAGGCAAGCAGGACAGCTGTATTAAGAAGAGGGACTTCAAATGGGTCAAGGGTTGTAATGCCCGTGGGAGGTCAGCAACCCCCTAGTTCAGGGGTGGGGGCGAGGCTTGCGTGGTAAAAGGCTCAGAAGAATCCTAGGAAAAAGAATACTTCGGAGGTAATGAAAAGAATCATTCCGTATCGAAGACCTTTTTGTACGGGGGGTGTATGATGTCCTTGGAATGTTCCTTCTCGTACGATGTCTCGTCATCATTGGTATATTGTAAGAAGCAGTAGAGCTGTTCCTAAGGTTATTAAGGTTGTTGAGCGAAAATGGAATCAGGTCGCAAGGCCTGATGTTATCAGCAGGGCAGCAATTGCCCCTGTTAAGGGTCAAGGGCTGGGGTCAACTATGTGGTAGGGGTGTGCTTGATGGGCCATTAGACGTTTTCTTGTAGGTATAGTGTTAGTAGGAGAACGAAGACGTAGGCCTGAATTATTGCTACAGCAACTTCTAATAGGGTGAGGAGAACCAGTACTGTTGTTGTGATGATTGCCACAGTTGGTATTAAGGGGAGAAGTACGAATGCACCTGTAGCAATTAGTTGAATTAACATAAGACCACCTATTAAATTGGCTGTTAGTCCTACACCTAGGGCAAGGGGGCAAATAAAAAGGCTAATTGTTTCCATAATAATAAGCACTGGGATTAGGGGGCCAGGTGTGCCTTCTGGTAGGAGGTGTCCTAGGGCATGGGTTGGTTGGTTTCGCATGCCGATAATAACAGTTGCTAATCAGAGAGGTACCGCAAGCCCTAAGTTTAGTGACAGTTGGGTGGTGGGGGTAAAAGTGTAGGGAAGAAGTCCTAATATATTTAAGGTAATTAAAAAGATCATTAATGAAGTTAGGAGGGCGGCTCACTTATGGCCTCCAATATTTAAGGGAAGTAAAAGCTGTTGAGTAAAACGGTTAATAAATCAACCCTGAAGCGCGAGGAATCGGTTGTTTAATCATCGAGTCGTATGTGTGGGGTAAAGGAGTCAGGGTAGGGTAAGGGCAAGGGCTATTAATGGGATCCCAAGGTAGGTGGGGCTTATAAACTGGTCAAAAAAACTTAGTGTCATGGTCAAGTTCAGGGGTCTGTTTTTACTTTTTCTGCGCTTTGCAGAGTAGGGGTATTTGGGAAGGTGTGGGCTGTAACTTTAGCGGGAATAATGGCCAGGAAGACCATTCACGAGAAGACTAAAATAGCAAATCAAGGTGTGGGGTTGAGTTGGGGCATGTCGTTAGGGGGTGGTTGGGAACCACCAATCTTTAGCTTAAAAGGCTAACGCTATACCCTATTTAGCTTCCTAGCGAGGCGTCTTCAAGTATTCGAGATGATCAGTTTTCAAAGTGTTCTAGGGGAACTGCTTCCACTACAATAGGTATAAAGCTGTGATTTGCTCCGCAGATTTCAGAGCATTGTCCGTAGAATACACCTGGTCGAGATGCGATGAAGGCTGTTTGGTTAAGGCGGCCTGGGACTGCGTCCATTTTTACCCCTAGGGCTGGGACTGCTCATGAGTGGAGTACGTCGTCTGCAGAGACTAAAACTCGGATAGGGGACTCAACTGGAATAACCATGCGATGGTCGGCTTCTAATAGGCGGAACTGTCCAGGGGTTAGGTCTTGGGTGGGGATTATGTATGAATCAAAGCCAAGATCTTCGTAGTCAGTATATTCGTAGCTTCAGTATCATTGGTGGCCAACGGCTTTAATTGTTAATAAGGGGTTATTAATTTCATCTATAAGATAGAGGATGCGAAGGGAGGGGAGTGCAATTAGAATTAAAATAATAGCTGGGAGAATTGTTCAGATAATTTCAATCTCTTGTGAATCTAAAATATATTTGTTCGTTAATTTAGTGGTAACTATAGCAAGAATAATATAAAGCACTAGTGTGCTAATCAGGAAGACGATTATTAAAGCATGGTCGTGAAAATGAAGAAGTTCTTCTATAACAGGTGAAGCTGCATCTTGAAATCCAAGCTGTGACGGATGGGCCATTAAAAGCAAGACACGCGGGGGTCTAACCCACACTTCCGCCTTGACAAGGCGGTGTAATGTACTCTTTGACTAGTGTCTTATAAAGAAAGTGGCAGAGCGGTTATGTGGTCGGCTTGAAACCGACCTTTGGGGGTTCGACTCCTCCCTTTCTCGTTAGTCTGCTTGTACTTGTACAAAGGCAGGCTCCTCGAATGTGTGGTATGGGGGAGGGCAGCCATGTAGTCACTGTACATTGGTTGTTGTTAAATCTGTTGCTAGAACTTCACGTTTGGCGGCGAATGCTTCTCAAATAATAAATAAGAACATGATAACAGCCACTAGGGAGATAAGTGATCCGATTGAGGAGACTGTATTTCATAGGGTATAGGCGTCAGGGTAGTCGGAGTATCGTCGGGGCATTCCGGCTAATCCGAGGAAGTGTTGTGGGAAGAAGGTTAAGTTTACCCCTAAGAACATAATGCCGAAGTGGATTTTTGTTCAAGTGCTGTGAAGCGTGTAGCCTGAAAATAGTGGGAATCAATGCACGAAGGCGGCTACAATGGCAAATACGGCCCCCATAGATAGTACGTAGTGGAAGTGGGCTACGACATAATAAGTATCGTGGAGTACAATATCTAGAGATGAATTGGCCAGAACAATGCCTGTAAGCCCCCCTACTGTAAATAGGAAAATAAAGCCAAGGGCCCATAAAAGGGGTGTCTCTCATTTAATAGAGCCCCCATGTAGGGTTGCAAGTCAGCTAAATACTTTAACACCGGTGGGAATTGCGATGATTATTGTGGCAGATGTAAAATAAGCACGCGTGTCTACGTCCATGCCAACTGTAAACATGTGATGGGCTCATACAATAAAGCCTAGGAGGCCAATAGCCATTATTGCTCACACTATGCCTATGTAGCCAAAGGGTTCTTTTTTGCCAGAATAATAGGCGACGATGTGTGAAATCATGCCAAAGCCAGGCAGAATGAGAATATATACTTCCGGGTGTCCAAAAAACCAGAATAAGTGTTGGTAAAGGATCGGATCCCCTCCCCCTGCCGGGTCAAAGAAGGTGGTATTAAGGTTTCGATCGGTAAGGAGCATTGTGATGCCGGCAGCGAGAACTGGTAGGGAGAGAAGGAGAAGAACAGCGGTAATTAGGACAGCTCACACAAATAGGGGTGTTTGGTACTGAGAGATGGCCGGAGGTTTCATATTAATAATTGTGGTGATAAAATTAATTGCCCCAAGGATTGAGGAAATACCTGCTAGGTGAAGTGAAAAGATTGTCAGGTCAACTGATGCTCCTGCGTGGGCTAAATTACCAGCCAGGGGCGGGTACACTGTTCATCCGGTTCCGGCACCTGCTTCTACACCAGAAGAGGCAAGTAGTAGTAGGAAAGAGGGGGGTAGAAGTCAGAAACTTATGTTATTTATACGAGGGAATGCTATATCTGGGGCTCCAATCATTAGGGGAATTAGTCAGTTTCCAAAACCTCCAATCATAATTGGCATTACTATAAAGAAAATCATTACGAAAGCATGTGCCGTAACGATTACATTATAAATTTGGTCGTCTCCAAGGAGAGCGCCCGGTTGGCTTAGTTCTGCTCGAATGAGTAGGCTGAGGGCTGTGCCTACTATACCGGCTCAGGCACCAAATACTAGATAAAGGGTGCCGATGTCTTTGTGATTAGTGGAGAAAAATCAACGTGTGATGGCCACAGGTAGGATGGCTGAGTTTTTAAGCGATGGATTGTAGCCCCACAAACAGAGGTTTGAGTCCTCTTCTTACCAAAAGTCTTGAGGTGTTATACATATCAGATTGCAAATCTGAAGATGCAGATTAGTCGTCTGCCGGGACTTTCCCCCGCCTCCGCCCGCCTACAGGCGGGGGAAAGATAGATGGATGCTCGCTGGTTTGAGCGCTTAGCTGTTAACTAAGATCTTGCAGGATCGAGGCCTGCCCTTCTAGGAAGGCTTTAGCTTAATTAAAGTACCTGTTTTGCATACAGGAGATGTGGGGTAGTGTCCTGCAAGTCTTATCAGGGGCTGGGGGACTTCCACCCTCACTTAGGGCTTTGAAGGCCCTTGGTCTTGTTTTAACCTAAGTCCCTTAAAGGGTTATTAGTGCTATTGCGGCGGGTGTTAAGGGTAGAAGCAGCAGTGTAGCTATGGCTGAGATAGCAAGTGGTAATGTTAGTTGTAGGGAGGGGAGGCGTCATGGGGAAATTGCGGTGAGGTTATTGGGTGAAATAGTTAATGCTATTGCGTATGATAGTCGCAGATAAAAATATAGGCTAAGGAGGGCAGTTATCGCTGCCAGTGTTGCAGCGGGGGCAAGGTCTTGTTTAGCAAGTTCTTGAAGAATAAGTCATTTTGGCATAAAGCCCGTAAGCGGAGGGAGGCCTCCTAAGGATAATAACAGAAGGGGTGCGAGGGCGGTTAAGGCGGGAGTCTTTGCTCAGGAGGTTGCTAGAGCATTGATGCTGGTTGCTTTATTAAGTTTAAACATAAGAAATGCTGAGAATGTTATAATGAAGTATGTGAGTAATGTTAAGATAGTTAAGGAGGGGGAGAATTGTAGCACAATTACTATCCAGCCGAGGTGCGCGATGGAGGAGTAGGCAAGAATTTTGCGAAGTTGGGTCTGATTGAGACCTCCTCAGCCCCCTACAATGGTCGAGGTAAGTCCGAGGATGACTAAAAGGGTAGTGTTGGTACATGGAGTCTGGACTAATAGGGCAAATGGGGCAAGTTTTTGTCAGGTGGATAAAATAAGTCCTGTAGTTAGGTCTAGGCCTTGAAGTACTTCAGGTAGTCATGAGTGTACGGGTGCAAGTCCCACTTTTAGTGCGAGGGCTAAAGTGACAAGAGCAGTTGGGAAAGGGTGGGCAATTTGTAAAAGGTCTCATTGCCCGGTCAATCAAGCATTGGTGGTGCTGGCAAAGAGTAGTATGGCTGCTCCGGCAGCTTGAATCAAGAAATATTTAGTGGCTGCTTCAACTGCTCGGGGGTGATGGTGTTGAGCTATTAGAGGAATGATGGCAAGAGTATTTATTTCCAGGCCTATTCAGGCGAGTAGTCAGTGGGAGCTTGCGAAGGTGGTAGTAGTGCCTAAACCAATACCAAATAGCAGGGCGGTTAAGATGTAGGGGTTCATTAGCAAAGGAGGGATTTTAACCTTCGTGTTTGGGGTATGGGACCAAGAGCTTAGAATTAGCTGACTTTACTAGGAAATAGTGTAGTGGGAGCACCAGGAGTTTTGCTCTCCTTAGGCGGGGTTCGAGTCCCCCTTTTCTAAGAAGCGGGGGGGATTTGAACCCCCATAAGTCACTCTATCAAAGTGGCCCTTTACTTCAGGCACGGCTTCTTATCTATAGCTGGGGTGGCAGGCCAGCAAATGCAATGGGGAGGGCTAGGTGTCAGATAACCAGGGCTAGTGTAAGTGGGAGGAAATTTTTTCAAATTAGATGTATGAGTTGGTCGTACCGGAATCGCGGGTAAGAGGCTCGAACTCATAAAAATAGGACAGATAGGAGGGCTGCTTTGGTTATAAGGTTAACTGCGGTGAGTTCAGGTAATATTGGAAAATGAGAGGCCCCTAAGAAGAGGGTGGCGGAAAGTGTATTTATAAGCAGAATATTAGCATATTCGGCTAAGAAAAATAGGGCGAATGGGCCACCTGCATATTCGACATTGAAGCCCGAGACTAGTTCCGATTCCCCCTCAGTAAGGTCAAAAGGTGCACGGGTTGTCTCTGCAAGGGTTGAAATATACCATATTGCGGCTAGTGGTCAGGCTGGGAGTAATACTCAGACGCTTTCTTGGGCAATGTTGAAGGTTTGTAATGTAAAACCCCCTGTAAAAATAATGACACTTAATAGAATTAGGCCCAGGCTAACTTCATATGAAATGGTTTGGGCTACAGCCCGAAGGGCCCCGATGAGAGCATATTTTGAATTTGATGCTCAACCTGAGCCTAGAATGGAGTAGACAGCGAGGCTTGATAGGGCCAAAATAAATAGAATTCCAAGGTTTAAATCAATAACTGGGTATGGGAGAGGTATAGGGGCTCAGAGGGTTAAGGCAAGTGTGAGTGCAAGAAGTGGGGCGAGGAGGAATAGTACTGGGGAGGAAGTGGAGGGGCGAACGGGCTCTTTAATAAAGAGTTTGACGCCATCAGCGATAGGCTGTAACAGCCCGTAAGGCCCTACAATATTTGGACCCTTTCGTAGTTGTATATACCCTAGTACCTTACGCTCTAGAAGTGTGAGGAAGGCGACGGCTAAGAGGACGGGGACAATGAAGGCCAAGGGGTTAATAACATGGGTAATAAGGACTGAAATCATAGTTAAGGAGAGGACTTGAACCTCTGTAAAAAGGGCTTAGGTCTTTTGCATTCACCGGGCTCTGCCACCCCAACATGCCGTTCTCTCAGGCACGGGGGGTATGCCCTCTTGCCTACTTTAGTTGTCTTCATTAGGTGGGGGTGAGGCTTGCTTAGAGCAGGGGCCTCTTCTTTTCGGTCCTTTCGTACTAGAAAAGAGCACACCATAGATAGAAACTGACCTGGATTACTCCGGTCTGAACTCAGATCACGTAGGACTTTAACCGTTGAACAAACGGACCCTTAATAGCGGCTGCACCATTAGGATGTCCTGATCCAACATCGAGGTCGTAAACCCCCTTGTCGATATGGGCTCTAAAAGGGGATTGCGCTGTTATCCCTAGGGTAACTCGGTCCGTTGATCGGCACTGCCGGATCTTATTGGTCAGATATTCTGTTAATTAGAGCTGCGGCTCTTAGTTGTAGGAGGGGGTGCTCCCTTTCCACGTGGGGGTTTTTTGTTTCCCCGCGGTCGCCCCAACCAAAGACATTAGGGAAGGATTCCATTAGTTCAGGCCCTTATGAGGGGTTACTTGACAGGATCTTCTTTGGTGTCTAAAGCTCCATAGGGTCTTCTCGTCTTATGTTTATATCCCCGCTTCTGCACGGGGAGATCAATTTCATTGACTTGAAAGAGGAGACAGTTAAGCCCTCGTTGTGCCATTCATACAGGTCTTCATTTAAAAGACAAGTGATTGCGCTACCTTTGCACGGTCAAAATACCGCGGCCGTTAAACTAATAGTCACAGGGCAGGCGGGACCTCTTATTCTTTAGCTTTGCAAGAGGCGATGTTTTTGGTAAACAGGCGAGGCTTGATTTGTTTGCCGAGTTCCTTCTCTTTCTTTTAGTCTTTCCCGAGGTGCACACCTGTGTAGGGTTAACGGTTTGTGTTTGAATTTTTTTCTGGTTGTTTGGGTTGTTGTTCATGTCCCTCTTCGTTTGGGGTCGTTAATGCTCGGTGCGGGTTCGTTCCGAATTACATGTGTGCAAGGAGAGAGGCTTGGCTCTCTTATTACTCATATTAGCAGGGTCCCTCCCATGTTTGCATGGGATGGCCCGGTAGGGAAAGGGGGAGTAAGAATTAATGATCAGGATAGAGAGGGGTAGTGATGTATTTGAGCTATAACGCTTTCTACTGGGGTGGCTGCTTTTAGGCCCACCCAAATACTTACCTTTATTTAATTATGATCTTTTTCCTCCCGGAAAAGTTGTATCTTGTTTCAAAGGGGCTGTACCCCCTTTGAATAACTCTCACAGTTTCTTGTAGTATCAGATGGGGTAATACTGAGGTGAATAAAGAATCTGAGAGGCTGAACTTCTATCCATTTCTCGGGCAACCAGCTATAACTAGGTTCGGTAGGTTTATCACCTCTACTCAAAGCTCATTCCACTCTTTTGCCACAGAGACGGGTTCGCCCTATAAATAGGCTGTCTTGGAGTAGCTCCCCTAGTTTCGGGGTGTCAAACTAAAGCACTCTTTGCTTGGGTCACGCTGGCTAAATCATGATGCAAAAGGTACGAGAATAAATCTCTGCTTTACTTAGCTTCACTGGGTTGTTTCATTTCTCTTTCAGCGATCCCTTGCGGTACTTTCTCTATTGCTCCTAAGTCCTTTTTCTGTCGCCCATACTAAAGGGGGAAAATGGTTTGTTTAATTAAAACACTCGTGTATTTGGGGTTATAAATAGTGGTTGGTTGTAGTTGTGTTTGTGGGCTAGCTGTTGGGCGTCAGGGTGATCCGATTTGCACGGGTGTCTCTTCAGTGTAAGGGAAGTGTTATTCTATTTTAACTACACTCTGATATTACCAAGTGCACCTTCCGGTACCCTTACCATGTTACGACTTGCCTCCCCTCCGCGATTTTTGGGTTTTTAATTATTTAAAGTGATAGGCTTGGGGAGAGTGACGGGCGGTGTGTGCGCGCTTCAGGGCCGATTTCAGCGGAACACGCTATTTTCCGCTTACTACTAAATCCTCCTTCAGGCGCGTGTTTCAGTGCGCCGTTCGTGTTCCCTAATATAGGGAATGTAGCCCATTTCTTCCCCTTCCATGCGCTACACCTCGACCTGACGTTTTGGGTTGTACCAGTTGTGCTTACTTTTAGTCCTTCACAGGGTAAGCTGACGACGGCGGTATATAGGCGGGATAAACAAGGGAGGGTGAGGTTGAACGGGGGTTATCGGTTCTAGAACAGGCTCCTCTAGGGGGGTCTAAAGCACCGCCAAGTCCTTTGGGTTTTAAGCTGGTGCTCGTAGTTCCCAGGCGGGTAGGGTATGTGATATATTACCAAGGTTTAGGGCTAGGCATAGTGGGGTATCTAATCCCAGTTTGTGCCAGAGCTTTCGTGGGGTCAGGGGTTGTAAAGCTACCTTCGTGGTTGATCTTCTAGCCTTCGGATGCGTATAACAGCTTTGAAGGTGTGCGGCTTTAGTCTTTATTTTCCATAACCACTCTTTACGCCGAATGGTATCAACTTGGGTCTCTCGTATAGCCGCGGTGGCTGGCACGAGTTTTACCGGCCCTCTTAGCTTTAACTAAGTCAAGTTTTCACTTATGGCTTAATGTTTATCACTGCTGAGTTCCCTTGAGGGTGTGGCTAAGCAAGGTGTCATGGGCTTACAGATGTGTGCCTGATACCAGCTCCTTGCTCCCGGGCAGGGAGCTGTAGGGCATTCTCACAGGGGGGCGGATACTTGCATGTGTAAATTTGGCTAAAGTTGATAGTAAAGTCAGGACCAAGCCTTTGTGCGGGCGGGGCTTTCTAGGGCCCATCTTAACATCTTCAGTGTTATGCTTTAATTAAGCTACGCTAGC